TTCCATAAGATGCTAATCGTAAGCAAGAAGATTGTTTACGAAGAAACAACAAGAAAAATTCATATTCTGATACATAAGAATTATATAGGAATCGAAATAGTCTTTTATTTTCTTTTTTCAAAAGAAAAATCGATTTCATTGAAGTAATAAGACTATTCCAATTCGAATAATAGTTGAGAAAGAATCGAAATAAATGCAAAGACGGGACATCTTGAATCCGGTATTCAAGGAGTTGAACCAGGATTTCTAAATGGATAGGGTAGGGTATTTCTATATGTGATAGATAATGTAAATGCAAAAATTTGTCTTCTAAAAAGGGAAATATTGAATGAATAGATTGTAAATTTTGAAACTTTGGTATTTCTTTTTCTTCCGGACAAGATAGTTGTCCTAGCGAGAGTGTGCTTTCTACAACGATCGCAAACCCCTCAGATAGAATCTGAGAATAAAACTCAGAATAAAAAAAATTGCTGTGATCCAACAATGGATCCTGGTTAGGATGATTAACCGAATTAATCAAAAAATTCTGCTGATACATTCGAATAATTAAACGTTTCACGAGTAGTGAACTAAATTTCTTGTTATTACAACCAAAAATTTCCACAGGTTCGGAACCATTTAATCCATAATCATGAGCAAATGCATAAATATATTCCTGAAAGAGAAGTGGGTAGACGAAGTATTGCTGACGAGATTTCTGTTTTTCTGAATACCCTTCGAATTTTTTCATTTGTATTTCTACTTGAATCAGAGAAAAAAAGCATTTCTCGGTTTATCAAATGATGATACATAGTGCAATATGGTCAGAACAAGGTGTTGCATAATACAAACCCTGGAAAGAAATGGAGTCTAATCCATAGATCTTTTTCCGCTCCTTTTCTACCCAATTAGTTTATGTTTGTTCTAATTACAAAACAAACAAGAACAAATCCTTTATTTTTGCTAGCCAATCGCTCTTTTGACTTTGGAATAGAGTCTCTTTATCAATATACTGTTTCTTTTACACATTCAATTCATAACATCCCTTTTGAATCTATAATCAAGAATAATTAGGATTTCTAAAAAAAAGTAAAGGGTCCACTCATAGGAAAACCTAACCTTTTCCCGCATCAGGCACTAATCCATTTTTAACGTCTAATTAGTTTTGGGAATCCTTCCAATTAAGAAGTTAAGCTCGTTGCTTTTTATTTTATTTTACCAGAATTAGAGCCAGTCTCTATCCATTTATTCACTAGACCCAGAAAATCAGAATAAAAAAAAAAAAAAAATGAATTCCATTACGACATGCTTTTTTTTCCATTCATTACCTTTGAGGATCAGTCGTGGTCTTCTAGACTCTACCAAGAGTCTGGACGAATTTGTTGCTTCATCCAAATGTGTAAAAGATCATAGTCGCACTTAAAAGCCGAGTACTCTACCATTGAGTTAGCAACCCGCAGAAAATAGGATCTCTTAGATACAATCCAAATGCAAAAATCGATGGAATTACACCGGCCACTCCTGTCAAAACATTGAATTAGCAAGACATCAAAAGAAAGATTTATGACCCATTAAAAACACTCAAATACCAAAATGAACAGATGCGGTTAAATTTCACTAAGGGTAAAAAGGGGGGCCAATTACAATGACAAAATTGTCATTTTTTTGTCAATTTTGATTTCTTTAATTAAATCACAAAATCTTGTATGCTTGTATGAGAGTATATGCAAGAGGGGCAACCCTATCATTTGAGCGAAGTGTAGACAGAACTACCTAATATGGAATGACGATAAAGAGACCCATCTATCTACAAATTCTATTTGTTCAATAGACCTTTGTCAATGGAAATACAATGCAATTAGATACAAAAAGGAAATAAAAAAAGGACTTTTGTTGGATTGGCACGACATAAATGTAGCAAAAAAATAGGACTAAAAAAGAGGCAAATTGTGTCTAAATAATTAAGGGGTACTAATGACCCTCTCCTACTTTTTTATTCATTTAGTTCTTCAATTAACTCAAAGTTATTTCTTTATTTTTAAAGAATTCTGCCTTCCTTAAAATATCATAAACCGTTCTTGTAGGTTGAGCACCCTTTTCAAGGAAATATAGAATAGCGGGAACATTTAAACAAGTTTGATTCTTTATCGGATCATAAAAACCTACTTTTCGAAGATCTCTTCCTTCTCTTCGAGATCGAACATCAATTGCAACGATTCGATAGATAGCTTATTGGGATAGATGTAGATAAACAACCCCCCCCTAGAAACGTATAAGAGGTTTTCTCCTCATACGGCTCGAGAAAATGATTCGAATTTCCGTCTATAATACAAGTAGATACAAATTAGATTATGACTTGCATTAATTTCCTTAAAGAAAAGGAAAAGCAAATTTCATTTATACTCATGACTCAAGTTGGCTAATTTTGACTGACAGACTTCAAAAGAAAAACTCTTCAAAATTTTTTGAGTCGTCTCTAAACTCTTTTCCTTATCTCATCTCAAACAAATTGACTTTTATTTCTTATTCTGATCTAATTCTATTATTGAGACGGTTGAAAATCGTGTTTACTTGTTCCGGAATCCTTTATCTTTGATTTGCGAAATCCTTGGGTTTAGACATTACTTAGGGAACTCCTATTCTTTTTTTTTTTTCTTTCAAAAGAGTAGCAACATACCCTTTCTTTTTTCTTATTTCCTTCGCATTTCACTCTTCTATAAAAATAAAATATGAACCATTGATTCAGATAGACTTTTAATCGAAAAAGTTTTTCCAATCTTCCAAAATTGGACTTTTTTCTTATTTTAACCTTTTGATTTCTATATTAAGGATAGACTGACAAAGTTGACCTAATTTATTGGTTTTCACTAACCCTAGATTCTTTCCCTTGATAAAAAAGAAATTATGTCCTCTCGAGCTCCATCGTGTACTATTTACTTACATTACAAACAACCCAGCGCAAATTAGGTTCGGGACGAATAGAACAGACTATGTCGAGCCAAGAGCATTTTCATTACTATGGAAAATGATGGATAGCAAAATCCACAATCGATCATGTCCTTCAAGTCGCACGTTGCTTTCTACCACATCGTTTTAAACGAAGTTTTACCATAACATTCCTCTAATTTCATTGTAAAATGGTATCGAGAATTGATCCAATATGGATGGAATCATGAATAGTCTTTGCTTTTGTATACTAATTCAAACTTGCTATCTATGGAGAAATATGGATAAAAGAAATAAGTATTTTTCGGGGAACGCTCCGCAAAGATCAAATTTATTTAAACCCATATTCTATCATATGAATGAAACATAGTTCGAAAAAGAGGAATAAAATAGTTTGCTTAAGATTTATTTATTATTGAATTTCCATTTTCAACAGGGAACTCAAGATGATCAATCCTGAAATGAGAAGGATCGACTCTTCCCCAACAAATAAACTATCAACCTCTAATCCAAAAAAGTGGAATTAATTAAATTAATTAATATATTTTTTCTATAACAAAAACAATTAGCTATATAACCAAATAAGCTATGCCAATGAAAAGATTAGTAGTTTTAGGGTCAATGAAAAGATTGGTAGTTTTTGGGTAGTTATAAAATTATCATACCTCTTCGACTCGAATAACAAAAGAAAGAATTTTTTTTTTGTTTTTTTGTAAAGTAAAATTAAGGTCTTTGCTTTTACTTATAGCATTCTTTCTTTTAGTTAAAAGAAAGAACTCAAAATAAAAAATAAGATAAAGTAAAGATTTTTTTTGAATCCATTTTATCCAACGAACAGTTCTTACATTAACCTTACCAAAATGGATCATTCTGGATATTTAAAGAATCACAGATCGAGATCGTTTTCGTTTAACCAAAGAGGGACCCTTCTTTTTTACTAATAATATATATTATAACAAATTATAACAAAACAAAAATCTATTTCTATCATAAAGGGATGGGTCTCATTTTATATACAGTGTTTTACTTCATTAATAATTAATAATTTGTTTTTCAATCAATTCAAAAGTCGAGTAGACAGAATATATTAATTTATCTCTAATCCTCACATTGCATTGATTTATAAACGGATATTTGCAAATCCGATAATACCTAAAAGAGAAAAATGGAGTCCCTATCCGTAGAATGGAAACCTTTTTCTTTTTTCTCGCGCCGATCTTGGTCAAAAGTTTTAAGGCCTGTGCTGAAACTAAAAACATACTACTCTTTAATCTGGACATGAAACATAGAATTAGGATACCCCCCCCCCCTTTTTTTTTTACTTACTTTAGTTCTTTTGTTTGGTGAAAATAAATAAGGGGATACTTCTTTTCTTTCATATTGGGTGTCAAATGTTTCTTGTAAGAATTCCCACTTCATAGATACGGAGCATAAAGTTTATCTAAGAAGTTCCAATTTCTAAACACATATTCAAAACACATATTGAGTAATGACTAGTAGGGTCATATCCTGAATGTGCCGATGGACACAAATTTTTCAGGAAAATAAAGATATTAAATTTGACTGGACTTGACACTTTATTTTTTGTTTTCTGAGAAAGAAAATGAATGCTTAGAAACGCATCTAAGCTACGAGTTCATAACTCTTTAATAAACTTTTGTGTCGTGCAGGGCACAATACGATTCTATCTTTCGCTTCATCAGAAAAAATCTGGGACGGAAGGATTCGAACCTCCGAGTAACGGGACCAAAACCCGCTGCCTTACCACTTGGCCACGCCCCATTTCATTTCGTTTTATGCGACACTAATAAACAGTATTTTATTTTATATGATATTCGTCAATCCCACTTCAATTACCTAAAAAATGAGGCATATTTTCTTGCTAGGATTCTAGACATGCGGATAATATAGAATCCAAAAAATGCATTGATCATTACATGGAATTCTATTAAGATATTATATGAAAGTCGAATTTCTTCCATTCTCATTTGAGAATGCGAATACAAGGAGGTATTTTTTGTTTTGGAAAGTCCGAAGAAAAAAGGATTTGGAATCCACCTTTTCTTTTTCCCTTAGAAAAATAACTCAATCTAAATTCAATTATCTACTCTACAAGAACGAAATGCTTGTTATGCCTAATATACTTAGTTTAACCTGTATCTATTTTAATTCTGTTCTTTGTCCGACTAGCTTTTTCTTCGCCAAATTACCCGAAGCTTATGCCATTTTCAACCCAATCGTGGATGTTATGCCTGTCATACCTGTACTCTTTTTTCTATTAGCGTTTGTTTGGCAAGCTGCTGTAAGTTTTCGATGAAATCTTTACTATTCTGTCTGCCAAATTGAATGATGTATTCATTCCAAAAAAAATTTTAAAATGGATAAGAGCTGAGAAGTCTTATATTATGAACGTTCGATTCTCAAATTAAAATTCTTCTCCATTGAATGTATAACTGCAGCAATAAATTTGGATCAGCCTTCCTATCCCCTGCGCCTACGTTGAGCAGGTACCTTTAGGTACCCACACAATACCTAAACGAATTTTTGATATTGATAAAAGTGCTTATTATAAAGCAATTCTTGCAATTTTTTTTTTTAGAATTGATTTTTGCATTTTTAGGTGTCAAAATAAACAAAACCCATCCTAGTGGATCTGTGTGGTAAGAAAAAATGGGTAATCTATTCCTTAACAAAAAAAATCTTGGAGATGGAGATTATGTAATGCTTACTCTCAAACTTTTTGTTTATACAGTAGTTATATTCTTTGTTTCCCTCTTTATCTTTGGATTCTTATCTAATGACCCAGGACGTAATCCTGGGCGTGAGGAGTAAAAATCCAAAATTTTGGGGAATTTTTTCTTACAAATTGGATTTATTTCATACATTTATCTATGAGAAAATCCCGGGGTCAGAATTCCTTACAATTTGAAAGTCCCAAATGATCCGAGGGGTCGGAAAGAGAGGGATTCGAACCCTCGGTACAAAAAAATTGTACAACGGATTAGCAATCCGCCGCTTTAGTCCACTCAGCCATCTCTCCCTGTTCCAAATCTAAAGGTTTTCGTGATATGACAGAGGCAAGAAATAACGATAGTGTATAAAAATTACATTGCCAATTCTATTTTAATTATATTCTTTTTTCTTAATGTTAATAAAAAAAAAGAAGAAAATTCTTATTTTTTCTTTCCAAAATTCGATATAGGCTGAGAGACAATCAGATATATTTGCTCTTCAGCGGGCAGTTCCATATAGGATTTGTTAGAATAAAACAAGCAGGTTATAAAAAAACTCTTTTTTTTTTATTTATTTATCCACTTCTTATCAAACCCACAATAAAGATGGAAAGAAAGATAAAGTAAGTAGACCTGACCCCTTGAATGATGCCTCTATCCGCTATTCTGATATATAAATTCGATGTGGATGAAATTGGTGTATAAGCGGATTTTTTGTATTTCCTTAGACTTAGATCGCGCAAGGCAAGAATTTTTCGCTATTTACGATTTCATATTCTTGTTACTAGACGTTCTATAGGAATAAGAAGAAATCACAACTTTTTTCCGTTACACATAAAAAGGGTTTCAAAAGTCCATTTTTCTTTTCAATATCTTTCTTTTTTTTTTCAGAATCCTGTTTTTGTTCTTCCACCCATGCAATAGAGAACGAATGAGAAAAGAGGGGTTGGTTATTTTTTTTTCTCTTAAAAGAAAAGATAGGTTTTGAATTGAAATAGGAATCATGGAATAATGCTGAATTCAAATGTTTATTTCTATAGTATAAGAAAATTGAATTGAATGAAATTCGTGGATTTCCCACGACCTTGGTTGTGACCCATAGATAAAAATGCAAAATTGCTATCTTCGAGACCTTTGAAAAAGGGCATTGAACGAGAAAGAAGTCGTCCACAGATAATCATCGTATGCCCTGGAAGTAATATGAGATGCTCGGAAATGGTTGAAGTAATTGAATAGGAGGATCACTATGACTATAGCCCTTGGTAGAGTTACTAAAGAAGAAAATGATCTATTTGATATTATGGACGACTGGTTACGAAGGGACCGTTTCGTTTTTGTAGGATGGTCCGGCCTATTGCTCTTTCCTTGTGCTTATTTCGCTTTAGGGGGTTGGTTTACAGGGACTACTTTTGTAACTTCTTGGTATACCCATGGATTGGCTAGTTCCTATTTGGAAGGTTGCAATTTTTTAACCGCGGCGGTTTCCACCCCTGCCAATAGTTTAGCACACTCTTTGTTGCTACTATGGGGCCCCGAAGCACAGGGGGATTTTACTCGTTGGTGTCAATTAGGTGGTCTGTGGACTTTTGTCGCTCTCCATGGGGCTTTTGCACTAATAGGTTTCATGTTACGTCAATTTGAACTTGCTCGGTCTGTTCAATTGAGGCCTTATAATGCAATTTCATTCTCTGGTCCAATCGCTGTTTTTGTTTCCGTATTCCTTATTTATCCACTGGGACAATCTGGTTGGTTCTTTGCGCCGAGTTTTGGCGTAGCAGCTATATTTCGATTCATCCTTTTCTTCCAAGGATTTCATAATTGGACGTTGAACCCCTTTCATATG